TTTTGGCGTCAAGGACATTCGGAATTTCATCTCTGATGATACTTTTTTAGTTAAAGATAGTAATGGGGACAGTTATTCTATATATTTTGATATTGAAAATCATATTTTTGAGATTGACAATGATCATCCTTTTTGTAGTGAACTAGAAAGTTCTTTTTATCGGAATTCTAGTTATCTGAATAATGGATCTAAGAGTCAGAATCCCCACCACGATCGTTACATGGATGATACTCAATATACTTGGAATAATCACATTAATAGTTGCATTGACAGTTATCTTCAGTCTCAAATCTGTATTGATAGTTACATTGTAAGTGGTAGTGACAATTACAGTAACAATTACATTTATAGTTCCATTTGTGGTGAAAGTGGAAATAGTAGTAAAAACGAGGATGCCGGTAGAAGAACCAGAACGAGTGGTAAAACTATACGAGAAAGTTCTACTAATCTGGATGTAACTCAAAAATACAGACATTTGTGGGTTCAATGCGAAAATTGTTATGGATTAAATTATAAGAAATTTTTTAAATCAAAAATGAATCTTTGTGAACAATGTGGATATCATTTGAAAATGAGTAGTTCAGATAGAATCGAACTTTCGATCGATCCGGGTACTTGGGAGCCTATGGATGAAGACATGGTCTCTCTGGATCCCATTGAATTTCATTCGGAGGAGGAGCCTTATAAAAATCGTATCGATTCTTATCAAAGAAAGACAGGATTAACCGAGGCTGTTCAAACAGGCATAGGGCAACTAAACGGTATTACCGTAGCAATTGGGGTTATGGATTTTCAGTTTATGGGGGGTAGTATGGGATCCGTAGTCGGGGAGAAAATTACCCGTTTGATTGAATACGCTACTAAAGAATTTCTACCTCTTATTATAGTATGTGCTTCCGGAGGGGCACGCATGCAAGAAGGAAGTTTGAGCTTGATGCAAATGGCTAAAATATCTTCTGCTTTATATGATTATCAATCAAATAAAAAGTTATTCTATGTACCAATCCTTACATCTCCTACTACCGGTGGGGTGACAGCTAGTTTTGGTATGTTGGGGGATATCATTATTGCCGAACCCAATGCCTACATTGCCTTTGCGGGTAAAAGAGTAATTGAACAAACATTGAATAAAACAGTACCCGAAGGTTCACAAGCGGCTGAGTATTTATTTCAGAAGGGCTTATTCGATCTAATCGTACCACGTAATCCTTTAAAAAGCGTTCTGAGTGAGTTATTTCAACTCCACACTTTCTTTCCTTTGAATCAAAATTAGAACATTAAGTTCAATTATTTTGAGCAAACAAGTAATTAGTTTATCGGAATCCAAGTCAAAATTAGACGAATGGGCTTTTCTTTGTTGACATAAGATCTAATTGTATAAAGAATGAAAAATCACAGAAAATCCGCCCGTTTTTCTATATTCCTGATTATTGATCAAGAAGCCTCTATCAACAAGATAAAAGATGAAATTCTTATTTTCGTGAAATTAGGCAAATCAAAAAAATCTCCTCTTCTCGTCATATATAATTAAAATCTAGAAAATATAGAATTTTTTATCTTTCTATATCTTACGATAATCCTATTTTGACTAAGAATCCCTGCTGGATGGGATTCTAACAAACCCTTCAATATAAATAATATAAATTCAATATAAATAGAATTAATTTTTAAGAAACTTTTTGCTTAGTAAATGAAATTCGAAGACAAGAGCAAAAAATGAAGAAAAGAATAATAATAATATCTCATCCATATCCTTTCAAATGTTTCATGTAGAAAGATGAAAAACTACATTATATACTCACTTAGATAGATACTTAGATCTATACTTAATAGATATTAAGTAATAATAATTCCAATTTAGAATTATCAAATTATAATAAGATATCTTTATATTATAAATAATAAATATAATATTATAAATATAAAATCTAAATAATAATAACAGGTACAAATAGTAAATCGAGGTACCCATTCTATGACAACTCTTAACTTTCCCGCTGTTTTGGTGCCTTTAGTAGGCCTAGTATTTCCGGCAATCGCAATGGCTTCTTTATTTCTTTATGTTCAAAAAAACAAGATTGTTTAGAGCCGATGGGACAAAATCTCATCTATTTTGTTTTTTTTTTTTTCAAAACGGACGCTTGTATCATAACACAGATATCCATTTAGCAAAATATGGTATAAGCGGCTTCCGCCGAAAAACTCTTATGTCTGCAGAAAATGCTATAGAGGTAAATGGATTCTAGCTATTTTCAGAATCGACGGATGGCTGAACTGTAAAGTTGGTCTATCTATATGTATGGGCTATCTTTAGTGAGATCATACGAAGGGTATGTTATTAGTTTAGATCTAACCAATTTAATGAATTACTCCTAAAGGTTCACATCAAACTAGTGCTAGTTGATGCGAGTTACTTCGGAAACAAAAGGACTAAAGTCAAATTCATTTGGGGTATTCTCTCAATTCCAAAAAAAGCAACCGGATCAAGTATGAGTTGTCGATCAGAACATATATGGATAGAACCTATAACGGGGGCTCGAAAAACAAGTAATTTCTGCTGGGCTGTTATCCTTTTTTTAGGTTCATTAGGATTCTTGTTGGTTGGAACCTCCAGTTATCTTGGTAGAAATTTGATATCTTTATTTCCGTCTCAGCAAATCGTTTTTTTTCCACAAGGAATTGTGATGTCTTTCTATGGGATCGCGGGTCTTTTTATTAGCTCCTATTTGTGGTGCACAATTTCATGGAATGTAGGTAGTGGTTATGATCGATTTGATAGAAAAGACGGAATAGTGTGTATCTTTCGTTGGGGATTTCCTGGAAAAAATCGTCGGGTCTTCCTCCGATTTCTTATAAAAGATATTCAGTCCGTCAGAATAGAAGTGAAAGAGGGTATTTATGCTCGTCGTGTCCTTTATATGGATATCAGAGGCCAGGGAGCCATTCCATTGACTCGTACTGATGAGAATTTTACTCCACGGGAAATGGAAGAAAAAGCTGCTGAATTGGCCTATTTCTTGCGTGTACCAATTGAAGTATTTAATTGAAGTATTTTAAGAAATGCGCCGAGAAATGAATGCTTTCTCAGCAGGAGGGCAAAAACGCAAGAATCCTCTTTTTCTATAACATAACTGAATTGAGGTTTCTTCAGAACATTCATTCGAGTCAAAGCAGACATATATGGAACAAGTATAAAATAAAACTCTTTTGGGGATCTTTTATATGTATCGAAATATAAACAACTCAATTCAATAAAAAAATAAGAAACAAATCGAAATATCTCATAATCAACCATTTCGAAATAAGGAAATTCCCCCCTTTTTAACTTGTTGGAATTGAGACTTTAGATAAAGGAGTTCTTTCGTCTCAAAATCTGAATAATATGCATATTGATTATTTAAAGTGGTTCTTCCGGGCATTCATCGAAAGGAGATATGTGCTTCCAATTTGACCAATTGAGATATAGGGAAACAATATTTTTTGATTATTTATTCATTCGAATTTTTCGTCTATTTCTGTATTTTTTTCTAGATTCAAGGCCTAACCACGAAATCACAAATAAAAAAAGAGTGAATAGATTCATAGGTTCGATAACTTGTAATAGAACTGATGCGTGAGAGAAATATTAGATTACATAGAGTCGACGAATGAGATGGGTTCATTAACAATTCACAGATGAAAAAATGGCAAAAAAGAAAGCATTCACTCCTCTTTTATATCTTGCATCTATAGTATTTTTGCCCTGGTGGATTTCTCTCTCATTTCAAAAAAGTCTGGAATCCTGGGTTACTAATTGGTGGAATACTAGGCAATCCGAAACTTTTTTGAATGATATTGAAGAAAAGAGTATTCTAGAAAAATTCATAGAATTAGAGGAACTCCTCTTCTTAGAGGAAATGATCAAGGAATACTCGGAGACACATCTACAAAACCTTCGTATAGGAATTCACAAAGAAACAATCCAATTAATCAAGATACACAACGAGGGTCGTATTCATACGATTTTGCACTTCTCGACAAATATAATCTGTTTCATTATTCTAAGTGGTTATTCTATTTTGGGTAATAAAGAACTTGTTATTCTTAACTCTTGGACTCAGGAATTCCTATATAACTTAAGTGACACAATAAAAGCTTTTTCTCTTCTTTTATTAACTGATTTATGTATCGGATTTCATTCGCCCCATGGTTGGGAACTGATGATTGGCTTTGTCTACAAGGATTTTGGATTTGTTCATAATGATCAAATTATATCAGGCCTTGTTTCCACTTTTCCAGTCATTCTAGATACAATTTTCAAATATTGGATTTTCCGTTATTTAAATCGCATATCTCCGTCACTTGTAGTGATTTATCATTCAATGAATGACTGAAAAATTATCTACCTAATCCAATTATAATGTTTCTTACTTTGCAGTTGTACATAAGCAAAGCATTGAAAATCGTACTTACTCTTTATCTTTCTACCTATCCCTGAGATTCATCCTATATATTAATCCAGTCAAATTATTCCAGTAAATAACAGAATCGTGGATAGGAAACTCCATTAGTGACCTACCCCAATTTATTGTAGAAATTTTCGGGATCAATGGTTGGACCATGCAAACTAGAAATACTTTTTCTTGGATAAAGGAACAGATTACTCGATCTATTTCCGTATCGCTCATGATATATATCATAACTCGTACATCCATTTCAAATGCATATCCCATTTTTGCACAGCAGGGTTATGAAAATCCACGAGAAGCGACTGGACGTATTGTATGCGCCAATTGCCATTTAGCTAATAAACCAGTGGATATTGAGGTTCCGCAAGCGGTACTTCCCGATACTGTATTTGAAGCAGTTGTTCGAATTCCTTATGATATGCAACTCAAACAAGTTCTTGCTAATGGTAAAAAAGGGGCTTTGAATGTAGGGGCTGTTCTTATTTTACCAGAGGGTTTTGAATTAGCCCCTCCCGATCGTATTTCCCCCGAGATAAAAGAAAAGATGGGCAA